TAACGGAGGAGGCGTCTTACTAGACGGAAGTTCTTGCTCTGCCCTCACTCTATTCCTTCCCCTTGGGCCGTTCTTGTCCGCCAAAGATAAGAGAGAGATTTGATTGCCTTAGTCAGCTTACCCCCTCTTTCTTCTAGGCTTTCGGTAAAATGTAGCAATGTACCGACGGGATGAAGTACCAAAGCGGGAAAGGCTACGCTCCTGGCTAACATATGGATACTAAACTTCGTTACGCCGATAAAGCTAATAACATCTACCCCTCGTAAGGCCTCTTAAAAGCAGAACCAAAGAGAGTAGTGAGGGGAGAGGAGTTAAAACCCGACTCAAGGCCCAGTAGATCTATTCCTGCTACCGTACTTACTTCCCTGGGGGAGGTTGATAAGAAGAAGCTGTTACAGAATTAGCAGCTATTGAACCCCTATCCGTTGGAGGAAGGCACTACCTACTAGTAGGTAGTGGTTCGGCAACTCTTATCTTATTAGTAGCGGTCAGTGGGAAGAAGACTAGCTCTGGCTTGAAAGCGTGAACCTAGCTTGTGTAGCCTATGCGAAGCAAGCCTACACTGGTCTGGGAATCGGCAAGAGGTCTTGGATTCGCCATTGTAAGGGCATGGCATTAGATTAGGAAAGGGCCTAAGCTAAGCCCTGAAACCGTTCGTTCGTTTGGATTTCCACACAAGCAAGCACGAGCGAAATTAAGCTTTGAGAGAGTCTCAGAGCAACAATCCCAAGCCAGGAGTTTCCCAGTCTTGGACTTGGAGGCTATGGATAGAGATAGCTCCCTACCCCAATATTCGATCGGAAAGCGGGGGAGGCGAACCCAGATTGCAGCAAACGTCGAATGCATCATGAAAGGGTTGGAAATCCTCTCTCCACCGATCAAGTCCTAGGACTTGGCCGGCGATAGACCAAGGGCAAGGGCCTCCGGTGAGAACCTTAAGCCTATCAGCTTCAGATCTGAAGCGAAAAATGAAAGACGAGGCCTCCAAAAAAGGGAGGCGGGGATCACTTCTAACAGGCGTATGCTTTCGAGTCTATATTTTAACTCTCGACTTTCGCCACGTAAGGAAAAAGACTGTGGTTCGATTCCACAGCGTGCTTATCCCATCAATCAACGAATCGCTTCCTGCTGCACAGAAATAAGAAAGAGGCTCGAGGTTATGTTATAGTATAGATAGGGAGTGAAAGTTCATAAAATTACTTGGGATGGGAAAAAGTGGTTGATGCTAAAAAACACGGGGTTCATTGAAAGTTGGACATTTGAATTGACGTCACCGAAGGGAAATTGGACTTGATCTCAAAATAACGGGGTTTTAAAAAGCTTTAACTTAGTCGATCGACCTCACCGACAGATGATCGAACGCCTTAACTAGTCAAATATAAAGATCTTTAAGTCAAAGAGTGTCAATAAAATTAATGCCTGTATGGTCACTAAAAAGTTAACTTCCTTCGACAGTCGGAAAGTATCTTAGGCGGTCTGAGGATACCAGTTTCGCGGGACCGCAGTCCAACTCAAGGCTAAGCTTTACGGTCCTGCCGCTTTATCGATCAACTAACCGAACTCTTGAAGACAAGGAAAGGGACTGATTCACAAAGGAGTCCGGCACCGACCCGGATAGATGATGCCCTATCGCACTCCCTTCTTTCCGCTATCAATCCGCTTTATCAAAAAAACGAAAACAGTCAAGTGATGCTTCTCTGTTATTGTAATTTTGTAGCAGGGAGCTCGGGATGGGCCCAAGTAAACGCCAGCTAGTGTCCTATAGCGCGCTCCCTTTTGGTATCTTTCGCTTGGAACAAACCTAATCCGCGAAATGGATACAAAAAAGGTGGCAAGTTTTATCTCAATAGAGAGTCATTTCCCTTAGTGACTCTAGAATGGAATCAACCAGATCTTAACTTATGTTATTTTTTGTTGCTCTATTTTGAAAAAACGAATGTCGTATCTTGCTTCTCTTGTGCCCTATCTTTCTATCGCAGCCCATTTTTTATTTTTAACTCGAACTGTGGTACACGACCTCCTTTTACTGGAAAGACCTCTATTGGACTGGGAAGTAGCGCGGGAAAGTATGAAATGTTCATTTGCTAGTTAAGTATATCCTTTGTAAAGTGTATTCATTCCTTGGCAGTATGTCTCTCTAAGGAAGTCTCGGGGCTCCCAAGTACACGATTGTGTAGGTGTGTGCTGAAAGCGCTTCCTTGAATGCCAGCCTGTATCTGAACCCCCTTTCCATATCTCGGAGAAGGTATGCAAGCAAGTCATCTGTGCTAATAAATTCCTGCCGGTGGCAAGAAGCCCGCTTAAAAAAGAAATTCCCGTGTTTATCGATCGAAAGCTAAGCGTGCCAAGCCATATAAGCAAAGTCCCATTTGTCAAAGAAGAGAGCCAAGACAAGCTCAAGTCATCCGGGATAAGAGAAGGTCCTATCCTAATAAGCCGGGGTAGGACCGGCATCAGATAGAAAGGGCTCCAGGAGGCCTAGTCGCATCGTCAAGAGACTGATCCTACTTGAGATGCTAGACGTTGCTAATGTTGCAGGATCGGGATTCGTAGCAATCTTTTGTGAAGCTGTGATCATTGGCTATGGGTCCCAAACGTCTAAAAAAAGAAGTAAAAGTAAGAAGAAGCAAGCAGTAAGGGGCGATCCGGACCTGGACTAATTGCCATTCATTTGAAGGCAAGGTGAGGACAAGCCTAAGACCCTGCCAAGAACTTGCAATACGGTACGGGCTAAGCCGTGCCAAGAGCTGGGGTAATAGGGTAGGCTTGAAAATTCCTTTGTTTTTTACAGAGTTGTTTGAATGGTTTGAAAGCTAGTCAAGTCGGCAGTTTCCTTTGTTTTTTCTGCCTAACCAAGCACACAAGTCCTGCTTCTTATGGTATAAGAAAGTCTCTTCTTATAAGGATTTAAGTCAATTGGTGCAAGCTAGGTAAGCGCTCACGTACTACTAATAGAGGTAAGACAGGCGTTTACGGGCTAGCTGGGGAAGGTTTAATGTTTTCTAATTGGTAACCTTGTGCCAAAGCATCTAAGGTGGGTAGGGGCCTTGGGGATAAGTCGTCTACGTCTTTCTTTATTCCCGTGCTTTAAGTTCTAAGTTCTTGGATTGGATCCCCCCAGTAGGTACGCAACGATTTAAGTTTTCTTTTTGAAGGAATCCAGGGATCGAGCCAAAACAAAGCAAGACGCGATTCCCCTTCTCTATTTCTTATGGATCGCGCCTTACGAGAGCGCCGCCGGTCGGGAATGGCGGAAGGTGCGAGATCAGATCGAACCTCGTCGACCCTAAAACTAGATCAAAAATGAAAGCTTCCTTACCGAACCAATTCCTTTAGGCGATTTACAAGAAGCAAGGGCTTATAAAAAGAAGCGAGTCCGGAATAGAGAGGCCTTCGCGTCTTTCAAAAGGAGGGGCCCGCGCAAGACTGATAAACTACTTCTAGCTTCTCAATTGAGGAAGTGAGTGGTCGAGAGCGCAGATGTACAATAAAAATGGTCGTCCCGGTACAGGGGCCGCTAATACCGGCGGCTGAGTCAGGTATTCTTTTATGCTTTCGAATGCATCTTGGCATGCTTGGTCTCAGACAAACTCCACCCCTTTTTTCATTAGACGAGAAAAGGGTTGGCACTTGCCTTATATATTGGCGATAAACCTGATTATATAGGCCAGCCGTCCTTGGATGGAAGCCTCTCAATTCCTTGATATTAGTAGGAGACGGCATCCCCAGTATGTCTTTTGTTTTGGCGGGATACACCTTAATCCCCTTCTTTCATACTATGAATCCGAGGAATTTCCCTGACAATACTCCGAAGAAGCACTTTATAGGGTTCATCTTCAGGTTGTGTTGCCGGAAGACTTTTCGTAAATCTGCCAAGTGGTCGACTCTTTTACGGCTTTTTACGGCTAGGTCATCCACGTAGCATTCTACGGTTTTATGCAATATCTCTCTGAAGATTTGCGTCATAGACTGTACTTCGTATCCTGCATTTTTTTTAACCCGAAGGGCATGCCTATATAAGGTAAGAGTCAATGCCGAAAGGGGTGCGGAATGGGCGAATCTGTAGAGGTCGTCCGGGTGCTTTTCCTCCCTACCTAATAAAGCCGACGTTGCGAAGCTTCTGCACCTCTTTCTCTATCTTTTCCATGAGTAGAGGGTGGAACCTTCTCTGTGCTTGTTTTATCGGCTTTGCATCTTACCGAATTTTGAGCTCATGGACGGCGACCTCTTTCAGACCCTGGCATCTCTGCATAGCGGAATGCAAACACATCACGGAACTATTGGAGAGGTTGGGTATACTACATCACTTCTTCAGGAGCAAGGTGGGGCATTGATGAATATCGGGCGTGGTTCATCGTCCGTGCCAAAATGGATCTGCTTGACTTCGTCTTCCGTGGGAGGAGCTTTACATAATAGGGGGCTCCTTTCTTTCTGACGCTGCACGTGTTAAGGCTTGGAGTTATTCTTCATCTTCCTCGCCTGATTCATCACTATCGGAGCTCTATTAGTAAATTAGGACTGCTGCGAAGTTTACTGCTACTGCTAGAGAAAGGAAATCATCCAGTTGAACTTCAGGGTCTCAGCCTTCTGTAGTGGACGACTCATAAGCTTCAAATTCTGACCCATCTCTCGTTCCATAATCTGGGATGTACCCCAGGCCGTACGTCGGAAAGCGGATAGCCTCCCCTTCTTTTAATGTATTCTTTTGTGCCTTCGTCAAGCCCCTTCCCATTTTTTAGTCCGACAGGATTTTCCAAGTCATAGCCCATTTTTTGCATTATCTTATTAGCAATAAGGCCATAGTTGGAAAAGTCCGGCCTCCCTTCTGTAGCAATAGGCTCCACCTTCAAAGCATATGTTTAAGTTGCCCTGTTTTATATAATGGGCCCCCTGCCCCCAGTCATTGGTACCACGAAGATAGCTCCCCCAGGTTTCTCAACTGACGAGTGGCACACCAGAGGTGATAGTGGAAGACCTACGCCTACGCGCATTGCCTACCCTATTGGGCCTCTTCTTCACTATCAGATGTGACGCTAATAGTGACCACATTAGATGAGCTTTTCCTATTTTTAGCTGCCGGAATGACCAAGGGCTTAGATCTCGGCGTTATGAGAAATTGGGAAGGTATTTTCATTTTTCTTGTGGAAGGAATAAAAACCTTGGGCTTTTCTTCATTTCATGACTTCTCTCTCAACTCCTACTCTTTCCTCAGTCCAAGAGCCTGGTTCTTCTGCCCTTTAGGTAGGCAGAATTGACCTTCCTTTACCTCATTCCATAGATTTCAGAACGCTTTCTTTGTATGCGGTTGGTAAATCCCTCGTAGGTTACTTTTAGAAAGAGCTTCCCCTTGATCTCTGACCATCAATATAGGCAATTCAATGTTTTCGATAAGTTGAATTGTAAATGTCAGATTGATCCTCTAGATTTAGTTACTTTTAAGAGAGAGTTATATTTTCTTTTTAAAGAGTGGACTAAAGGAAAAGAGCTCCTACCCGCTTTAAAGAGGTTTTTATCGAAGAAATTTATTGCACGAGAAAAGGTAGCTAATATTTTTAGCTTCCGGATCCATTTGCCTTTAAGCTTCGTTTTGCAAGATTCGTCCCAGACCTTTTTTAATATTGTCTATCCCTGCCCTGTGGTTTGACCAAGTAGAAGGGCAGGTCCTTTGAACCTTTCGTAGTCTTCAGGACTTAAACCACTTGACTCAGTAAGCTCCTTCATGCCCACCCTATGGACAAAGATTTGTTTCACCATAGTGGCGATATCAGCCCAGCAGGACAAGCGGTAGCTTGCGTAAATAGCTGATATCAGGGACGGCAGCTCACCAGCCTGTGAAGCCTATAAGCAAGCAAATCAGGAGGCAGATGTCTCTAAAATAGGAATAAAAAAGCTCATCCCAAAAGGGGAGAAAGCTTTTATTATGTCTTTCCCCTAGGAGGACTTTAGACTATCCTCTAACGAATAACGAATCTGAAAGAAAGCTCGACCAAGGGTGCGCTTTTAAAGCACATTAATCAGGCTGTGAAGGTCACAGTGGCGTGGCTATGAGACCCAGATTAAACGTAGGAATTAGTGCTGGAAGCCCTAATAAATAGTAAGCAGAAAATGAAAAGTAGCCCCAGCTCAAGATAGCCAAGATGTATGGAGTAGAGCTAGTCTAAGACAGACCGATCTCTATTCTCCTGCTCGCGTTTACAAGGTTTCCCACTCACTCTATTGAGTTACAGCCCTTGTTGGGTTCTGCAAGAAAGCATCTCGATAGTTCCGCAACCTGTGGTTGATGCCCCACCCGAGCTCTAATTCCATACTCGATTTGCCGGTTCTTCGTCCGAGCGGCCCCCTGAGGATGCGGAAAGCCAATAATAGGAGTGGTTAACTGGACGATTTTTAATTTGATGCCCTATTCGTGGCGACGCCTAAGCCGCTTTAGTTTAGTAGGGACGGACTGAAATACCCCATCATAGCACTCTAAGGTTCAGCGGGGAACTTTTGAAGCTTCCAGCTTTCCACCTATATGGATTGTTTGAGCGTAAGTAGACACGATCTTCGTTCGGTACACGTCCAGTCCAAAACAGTCTTGCTCCTATAGCTCTCCTCTCTGGTTGCGCGTTCAACAACTACAACCTTAAGACTGCGCTCCGAGGCCGCTTTTGACGCTGACACTGCTCCGGACAACCCCCGATGCTGCATGACTACAGGAAAGAAGACACTTACATACGTAATTAGAGAGGGATGAGGCCCAAATGCACCAAAAAGAAAAGCCAGACCAGGAATGAAGTAGCTGGCCTGATAGGGCCAGGAATGAGAGCAGGGTAAGAAACCCGAGACAGCTATCCCAGGCTAAGAGGCAGAGAAAAGAGCTGTAATTGCTTGCATGGAAGGAGGTATTGAGGGAGCTGATCGTACAATTCGAAATTCCTTTTTCCTAAACTCGTCTAGCGGAACGAGTCTATAGCTAATAAGATCTATTAATATTCCCCGATCGGAGTATATAAAGCGTGACAAGCATGTGTGCCGACTTTCTGTCCTAGTGATAGCTCTTCTTCCTGTCTTAGTTAGAGGGTAAGAAGCTAGGAAAGAGCCATGAGGGAATGGGCATAGGCCATTCGATTTCCCTTCGAAACAAAAGGTGCAATAGAAGCAAAAAGGGCTCGTCGAACTACTATACTAAGCGCTTACCTATAAAAAAAAGGTATATCAAATATCGATATTTCTGGATTCTATCTACGGAATGGAGATAAGGCAGAGGAGAGGCATAAGCGCGAGAAAAGAACTCAGTTAGGACACCTCCTTCTTTTCTGAATACTGGAGTGACTCTAGCTGCTGCCATAAGCTTTGAGTTTAGTGCTTGCTTTCTCAGACTCTACTATCATGGATAGGCTTACTTTGAGAGGCGCTTACTGGAACGCAGACAAAGCTTCCTTGAACCAGTAAGAAAACTCACCTTTAAGGAATAAGAAGATTTCCCATTCCTTTCAATAAAGCCTTAAAGTGAAAGTAAGTGCGCTTAGTGATCAGGGTTCATCAATCAATAAATCATATCTAGGGAGTAGGGGAGTTCTACTAGTGACCAATAGCGAGATAAAGGGAAAGAAGTCGACTACGAAAAAAACGTAGTTATCCCCCCCCTTTAAGAGATAGGGAGATCGTCCTACGAAATCTATGGTTATGATTTTCCCATGGCCAGGAAGGTATTGGGCTGATAAAGCCCCAACTTCCTGTTGGACAGCTTCGACGTGCTGCATAGAGCACACACAACTCATCACCGTTGGACCTCTGCTTCTATCCTGGGCCAATAAGAATGCCTTTCTAGGTGAGCCAGAGTTTGATCAACTCCAAAGTGTAATCCAACTCTGGCGTCATGAAGGACCGCGAGACGCCTTTCTTTGCCCGACATAGTCTGCCGTCTTTGTAGAGTAAGTCGTCTAGCCGGCTGTAATCTGCTGTCTGCACTCGGGCCGTCTTCTCCCAGACGCCTTTTTCGACGTCCTTCCGAGTACTCTGCCGTAAAGTCCCCGAAGTCCAATAAAGTGGTAGAAACAGCAGTTGCGGCGCTTTACTAATAACATAGAAAGGGCTTTTCCTTCTTTCATCTACCATCGACCGTTACCACTTTAGTACCGCGGGCGGAGCATAACATCCCGGGGTTGAAAATATACAGAAGGCAATTGGACATCATAGTCATAGAGAAAACCTCAAAACACACCAAAGAATGCGGCCTTGTATCATTCACAGGCGATGAATGGGCAGGAGTCTTGTAAAAAGAAAGGCTTAATAAGGGCCTTTTCTGGAGACATGGTAAACCGGATTTTCCACATACATGGGTTGAAGATGGGATGTCCACTATTACTATATGATAAATATCAATTGGAATTGGAAAAGCGAGTTTATTTCAGTACTGGAACAGCCACATCAAATCGGTAAAAAGGACCCGCTTGGAATAGGGAGTCGATGGAAGAGCCAGGCCATTCCAGTAGCTTTATTTACTAATCCCTCGGTTTTTAGGCCACCAGAGTCTCCGCCTAGCGGTCTGAAGCTGATTCCTTAAGAAAAGAAGCGCATTGGGTGTGTCCGTAGTGGTTGGCTCTTGTGCCAGCTTTGAATGCTACCTATCCCTCACTGATAATATCTTAGTTGTCCCAACCCGCCCTAGGAACAAGAAGGAAGAACTGGAATGAGAACTTTCTCTGAGTTCTCTGTTTGTGGCGCCTCTTACGAGCCTTTAGGCATGAAAGGAAAGTCTGTCATCTTTGTATACGCAATTAAGTCTTTCGCTTTGTGTTTTTTGTACCAAACCCCCATTTCCATCCGCCGGGGAAGCAAATCCATTCATATAGATTTTGTTGGTTTCCGATTCTTCCCCCTCCATCCTTTAAAGAAATCGTTTAGTCCGCGCCCTTGTTCTCGGTGCATCTGAGTCCACTCTCATCCAAGCAGCTGAAGACATTTCGTCTCAATCGAAGGTGTCTCCCGAAGCCCAGTAGAAGTATGGAAGTCAAGGGGTCGTATGCCCTAAACTTCTAACTTTCTTTGAGCGACTAAAGGCTCCGTCACCTACTCGGCATCTAGCCGTGATACAGACGCCTCTCGTTCTATTGCTGTGCCAGTCCCTCTCCTCTCTCTCTGCTTTCATGTTCATACGAATAAGAGAAAGCTGGCCCATCTTGGATTATATAGTGGAAATTCCTCTTCTATCGTGATTGGTTGCTCTCTCTTATTCACTCCCCCATCCCTCGTTGGGAACAAGACAGATATGCCAATGGCGTCTATCAGAGGTGGTTTCCTGGATTGGTTGGTTTGAGGAGTTCAGGCGTTAAGAGAAATGACAGTAGATTGATCCTCTATCCCGGACCATTCCAAGTATCCTTTCCTTCTTCATCTCAAACCGGCTTGTCTCGCTTATCTATAAAGGGCTTGTGGCTCGTATAGAAAGAAAAGTTTGGGCTTGAATCGAAATAAATGGAATCCTCCGGGGCTAGGCTAGAGTTTTAGACTAAAACTTCTGTCTTTGTTTTGTCACGAGCTGGATTTGAACCAAGACTTCAGGTTAAAGGGCATGAGCGACAACTGAAACCTGCGAACTACCTTTTATTCGATTCGTGACTTTTGGTTACCCGGTTCACCGAAAAGGCTACGTCCGGGGGTGGTGGTTTTATTTCATTCATTTTGATTGAATAGAATATTCAATGTTCGAAACCCTAAGAAAGCTTTTTTCGATAAAGCAAAGGATTCGTTCCGAGTCGCCAATAGGAAGAAGAGCTGATTCAACGTTAGCAAGAAGAGTTTTCGGAAGTAAGGAAGTAAGATAGCAGGTAAGACCGCTTCTTCCGCATCAACTGGTGATTCTTTTCACCCCTAAAGAAGTTAAATCAGTTAATTAGTAAGTTCCGTCGCTCCCAACCAGTTCTTCTTCGACCGCGAGTGAACCATAGCCTTTTATTTGAGATAACCAGGTCTTTTTCTTTATTGCCAGGAGCTAGAAACAACATCTTATTTTTGT